AAGGAATAGGGGAATATTCGACCGTTTACTCCAAAAAGAGGATTAAATCCTATTGAAAAATAAATAATCCGAAATAGAAAGAGCTTTTTTCAAATTCCATTCTTTATTTCTCTTTCATTCGAACCCCCCCCCAAAAAAATCCAATTTTATTTTTCAATGGGGTTAGATGATCTAGTTCTTAATATTATTACTTTACTTACCTGATAGATTCCACAACAAATCTTTTTATTCGGAATTAGGGATTCATGTCCCATCTGATGAATCGATTTTCTTTTATACTTTTGTATCTCACTCTATCTTGTTTTTTAGTATTATCTAAAATAACCGACGAATTCCAAATTTTCCATAACTTAGGTAAGTGCTTTACCAACATATGTAGTGTAGTGATAAAATAAATGGAATTGAACCCCTTCATGCTTACTATAACTAGTTATTTCGGTTTTCTACTGGCTGCTTTAACTATAACTCCAGCTCTATTTATTGGCTTGAACAAGATAGGTCTTATTTGATACGTCTTATTTGAAATGAATTGAATGAATAAGTCAGAAAAGAAGAAAAGAAAAATCTTTTGTATTCCTAGTATTCTAGGACTCTTTTCCGCACTAATCACCAATTCTTTTCTTGGTCATTGAGATTCGTGGATAATTTAGACTATTATTTAGAGATAGATCGTACCTCTTTTTTTTAGCCCCTCGAACAAATAGAAATGATTGAAGTTTTTCTTTTTGGAATCGTCTTAGGCCTAATTCCTATTACTTTAGCGGGATTATTCGTGACTGCGTATTTGCAATACAGGCGTGGGGATCAGTTGGATCTTTGATTGAGTAACATTTCTTTTTTGATTGACCTCCTCCAGACCAGAGAGGAGGTCAAAGTGGAGTTGCAATTCGACTTTGTTTTTTTTTAAGTTATTTTACTCTGTTTCGGCATAAAACAGATGGAATCACGCTCTGTAGGATTTGAACCTACGACATCGGGTTTTGGAGACCCGCGTTCTACCAAACTGAACTAAGAGCGCTTTCAAAAAGAAAATTCCTAACGTGTTTCACGTACGTTACGTATAGTATTCACAAATTCAAGTTATACCCACTTTAATCGATCTCCCCGATACTGCCCATAAAGAAGAGAGAAGTAATAGGTAGGGATGACAGGATTTGAACCTGTGACATTTTGTACCCAAAACAAACGCGCTACCAAGCTGCGCTACATCCCTTTTCCAAATTGTTGTACAATGCCATTGTACACAATTCCTTTCTTGTTTTCCACATTGTAATTTTCTTCTACTTCTCTATCTATATAGAACTTTCTTGTCATTTCTTGTTTTTGGTCTCATATAATCAAGGAAGGGTATACATCTAAAATCCAATCGAATTTCACCTATAAAAGAAAGATTACTATTCCTTAGTAATGTATAGGAGAAAGGGTCATCTTTTTTAGGTATAGGAAAATTTCGTCTATATGGTTCATTTTATATATATAATATTGTATTTCTTTTTTTAGTTAGGAATTTAAGAAATACAAACTATCTTGGGCAAAAGTATCTGATCATATATGTATTCCAATAAGGAAGGAGGATTTTCAATGCGGGATATAAAAACATATCTCTCTGTAGCACCCGTGCTAAGTACTCTATGGTTTGGGGCTTTAGCGGGTTTATTGATAGAAATTAATCGTTTATTCCCAGATGCTTTGTCATTCCCTTTTTTTTCATTCTAGTTATTTCTATGCGAGAGATGGAATTCTTCGTCACATGACGAAAATATTCCTTCAATCCTTTTTTAGTATACGAAGCAAAAAGACAGAAAAGATGGATTGGGTCGAACCTCAGGGTCATGAAAAATTCGGTAAATCCCTTTTTAGAAAACACAAATTTCATTTAAAAGGGTATCCAAGTTAAGTCAGGCCTCACAACAAATCAGAGCATAGAAAGAGGCTAGGACTGGGGTTGCTACTTAAATGAAAGGATTTCGAAGCAAAATCCTTGCTAATTCGACAAGGATTGTATTTTTTAATTATTTCTCTATTTTTTATTCTATTGGATTCGTTAGAGAATTCGAAGAATTACAACAAAATATTTCGAATTCGAAATCACATTTTTAGTTAGAAACTTCTATGGATTTTATTCTTCTTCTTCGGATCCAAAATAGAAGAATAAAGGAATAGATATAAGAATTAAGTTAAGTCGATCCAAAAAGGAAAGGAGGTTCATGGCCAAGGACAAAGATGTTAGAATCGGAGTTATTTTGGAATGTATCAATTGTGTTCGAAAGGGTACCAATAAGGAATCGACGGGAATTTCTAGATATAGTACTCAAAAGAATCGTCACAATACACCCGGACAATTAGAATTAAGAAAATTTTGTCGTTATTGTCGCAAGCATACGACTCATAACGAAATAAAGAAATAGGAGCATCGTGTGCTCGATTTTTCCAAAGAACAAAAAGAGTAAGAACCTCTTATTTAATATATAGAACTATTTAATATATAGAACATAGATAGAAAACAAAATAAAAATCAATTCATCTGATTTTAGGTAGATATTATTTCATATGTATAGAGGATTTTTATTTAATTTATATATATTTATTATATTTATATATTTAGTATATGAATCAAATAATATATGGACCAAAGAAAGGCTACTTACTTCTGGATCCAGAATTAATAAAATAAAGAAATCCTTTTTTTTGCCAATTTTCAAATAAAATAAGGAAAAAATCATGTATATATCTAAACAACCTTTTCGTAAATCTAAGCAACCCTTTCGTAAATCCAAACAACCCTTTCGTAAATCCAAACAACCTTTTCGTAAATCGAAACAACCTTTTCGTAAGCGTTCTCGAATTGGCCCGGGGGATCGAATTGATTATAGAAACATGAGTTTAATTAATCGATTTATTAGTGAACAAGGAAAAATATTATCCAGACGAATAAATAGATTAACCTTGAAACAACAACGATTAATTACTCTTGCTATAAAACAGGCTCGTATTTTATCTTTCTTACCATTTCGTAACTATGAAAATGAGAAGCAATTTCAAGCCCAGTCAATTTCAATAATTACTGGCTCTAGAAACAGAAAAAATAGACATATTCCTCAATTAACACAAAAGTCCAATTCCAATCGAAACTTAAGAAACTCCAACCAGAATTTAAGAAACAACAATCGAAACTGAAGTTCCGATTGTTGATGTTTTATTCAAAAAGGTAAGACTCATATTATATAAAGTAATCCTGTTTTGATTCTTGGTAATCTTAATTTATTGTATCTTCCCGGAGTTCCTTCTCCGGGAATTCGTTTTTAATTATTCCTGTATATTACTTTTTTCTCCCTTTAATTGATGGTTTTTATTTTATTGGAAATCGTGTAAAGATTATTTGGATTTGATACAGCTACTTGTGCAAGCATTTTACGATTAAGAATCAATTCCTTCTTATACAGATTGTGTATTAATTTACTATAACTATCGAAACTATAACTATCGAATACTTTATATATCCGTGTTGCCGCGTTTATCCGAGTGATCCACAAACGACGAAAATCCCTCTTTTGCCTGCCTCTATCTCGATGAGAAGAAAAAAAAGCTCTTCTTACTTGTTGAGTAATCATTCGATTAAGTCTTAAATGAGCACCTCTAAAGTTTGAGGCAAATGAACGCATTTTTGTTCGTCGTCTCCGAGCTATATATCCTCGCGGAACTCTGGTCATTGAATCAAATTAACCTTAATGAATAACTAATGATTTCTCTTGTTTTAACTGTCCCTTTTCCCATTAATAACAAAACGGATTATTCCGATATATAAAATATTAATTCCAACGGCTTTTGCTACTATAACCTTCCCAACCACGATTTTTTATTCTATTCCCTTCAGTTATTTCGCATAGAAATAACAAATTCTAACGATACTAAAAAAACAGTGGGTTCCATCGTTTCTATGGTTTCCTTTTAAACGGTGAGGCCCTCTCTATACACCGGAGCCCTCTCTTTCATTTCATCAAAAGGTATTGTGAACTTGTATAGTTCACATTCTTTGGCTCTACCTATCCATTATAGAGTAAATAGCTCTTTTCACAATAAGAGTTATTCATACAGTGACGGTATTTAATTATGAAAGTTGGCTTAATAGTTGACCCTTTAGTCCGTTCTTTTAAGATAAAGGAGCATAAGCCTTTTTCTTTGTATTACTATTTCCTCCGCTTAATAGATAACCATTTGCTACCAATGGGGGAATTGCTTCTTCTAATTCCAATCTAGATGATTGGATTTGCACCAAAGGAAACCAGAAATTCCATATACCATAGAAATCTAAGATAGAGAAGCTCTACCCTACTCATTGGTACTGATCATGGATACTTCCAAAATTGTCTTATTTGTTTGAACTCATGATCTGAACGAGTCGCACATACACCCTAGCACATGTTCCTCGACGCTGAGGACACCCCTTAAGCGCGGGGGTTTTTCTAGCATTTCGTATTGGCTGTCTTGCATTTCTAATAAGTTGTTTAACTGTCGGCATGTCGTATGTATATAGAAAAAAAATGGATTGGTTTAGATCGATCTTAACCTGCGGATTCATCATCATGAAGTATTTCTATTTTCTATAAAATCGCAAAAAACCCGAATTTAGGTTTGAAATAAATTTACAAGAAATCCAGCCCCTACCAATCCTTAAACATTTCTGGAAACCGCACTGGATCGGTATCGCAGTGCTCGTCAATCATTTCATCCCCTACAATATCGACAAGTCCATAAGCTTTTGCTTCGTCTGCTGACATGAAAACATCCCTTTCCATGTCTTCGGATACAACCCAAAAAGGCTTGCCTGTTCTTAGTGCATAAACCCTTGTGATCATTTCGCGAACTTTGTGTAATTCTTCCACTTCTAGTAAAAATTCAGGTGTCCTTGCCCGATAATAAGCACTAGCAGGTTGGTGAAGCATAATCCTAGCGTGAGGGAATGCTATACGCTTGGTGGGTTCTCCTCCAAGCAGAATAAAGGAGGCCATGGATGCAGCTATTCCAAGGCATATTGTATATATGTCTGGTGTCACCGTTTGCATCGTATCAAAAATTGCCATTCCTGAGATTAGCCATCCGCCGGGAGAGTTTATAAACAAAAAAATATCGCTAATTCCATCTTCTATACTGAGATATACCATGAGACCCGTAATATGATTCGTGATCTCGCAACGAATCTCTTGACCTAAAAAAAGTGTTCTTTCTCGATACATAACATTGTATAAGTCAACCCAAGTCGCTTCTTCATCTCCGGGAATCCGGTAAGGTACTTTTGGAACACCAATCGGCATATTAGATTAATATTATTAAATTTAAGCAACAAAACTACACTTTAATATGGAAACGTAAGAATGGAAGAGAAAGAAAGAATCCGCAGTTTATTATCTTTATTTTTTCTTATTCTATAAGAATACTATAGATTATATTAATACATAGATTGAAAAATGATACATATAAGGAAGGTAAGACAGATTGAATAAACAAAAAGGAATTTGTGATTCGAATCATAAACAAAGACGGATTAGGGATCTATTCTAGGTTTTTCCAAATAGCCCAAGCTACCCATTGCATATTGGCACTTATCGAGTATAGAATAGATCTGCTTCGCTTTCTTCTTACAAACAGAATTGGCTTCTTATTTTTAATGAAATGAAATAAATATTCATGCTTTCTGACACAGAATCCCCTAGAAGGGATATGGATAGTCTTTTCCAATGCGATAAAATAAAACGACATCGTGTCTATTTTTCTTTGCTAAAGGGGTATTTCGATGGGTTTGCCTTGGTATCGTGTTCATACTGTCGTATTGAATGATCCGGGTCGATTGCTTGCGGTGCATATAATGCACACAGCTCTAGTTTCTGGTTGGGCCGGCTCGATGGCTTTATACGAATTAGCGGTTTTTGATCCCTCAGATCCTGTTCTGGATCCAATGTGGAGACAAGGTATGTTTGTCATCCCCTTCATGACTCGTTTAGGAGTAACCAATTCGTGGGGTGGTTGGACTATTTCAGGAGGAACTACAACGAATCCGGGTATTTGGAGTTATGAAGGTGTGGCAACTGCGCATATTGTGTTTTCTGGCTTGTGTTTCTTGGCAGCTATCTGGCATTGGGTATATTGGGACCTAGAACTATTCCGTGATGAGCGGACGGGAAAACCCTCTTTGGATTTACCGAAGATCTTTGGAATTCATTTATTTCTTGCAGGGGTGGCTTGTTTTGGCTTTGGTGCATTTCATGTAACGGGTTTGTATGGTCCTGGGATATGGGTGTCCGATCCTTATGGACTAACTGGAAAAGTACAAGCTGTAAATCCTGCGTGGGGCGCAGAAGGTTTTGATCCTTTCGTTCCGGGAGGAATAGCTTCGCATCATATTGCTGCGGGTACATTGGGCATATTAGCGGGCCTATTCCATCTTAGTGTCCGTCCGCCTCAACGTCTATATAAAGGATTACGTATGGGCAATATTGAAACTGTACTTTCCAGTAGTATTGCTGCTGTTTTTTTTGCAGCTTTCGTAGTTGCCGGAACTATGTGGTATGGGTCGGCAACTACTCCAATCGAATTATTCGGGCCTACTCGTTATCAGTGGGATCAGGGATACTTTCAGCAAGAAATATATCGAAGAGTTAGCGATGGGTTAGCTGAAAATCTTAGTCTATCAGAAGCTTGGTCTAAAATTCCCGAAAAATTAGCTTTTTATGATTATATTGGTAATAATCCCGCAAAAGGGGGATTATTCAGAGCAGGCTCAATGGACAATGGGGATGGAATAGCTGTTGGATGGTTAGGACATCCCGTCTTTAGAGATAAAGAAGGACGCGAGCTTTTTGTACGTCGTATGCCTACTTTTTTTGAAACATTTCCGGTAGTTTTGGTAGATGAAGAGGGAATTGTGAGAGCGGACGTTCCTTTTAGAAGAGCAGAATCCAAATATAGCGTTGAACAAGTAGGCGTAACAGTCGAGTTCTATGGTGGCGAACTTAATGGAGTAAGTTATTCTGATCCTGCTACTGTAAAAAAATATGCGAGGCGTGCCCAATTAGGGGAAATTTTTGAATTAGATCGAGCTACTTTGAAATCAGATGGTGTTTTTCGCAGCAGTCCAAGGGGTTGGTTCACTTTTGGTCATGCTACCTTTGCTTTGCTCTTCTTTTTCGGACACATTTGGCATGGCGCTCGAACCTTGTTCCGAGATGTTTTTGCTGGTATTGATCCAGACTTGGATGCTCAAGTAGAATTTGGAACATTCCAAAAAGTTGGAGATCCGACTACAAGGAGACAGACAGCTTGATACCACATTGCTATGGTATCTTTCACCTCTCTTTTTTGATTTGACATAGGAAACTTCTCCTGTCCTTCCTTTGACTTGACTCTTTTTCTTTTTTTATATGGGAAATGATCCCAAATGACAAGTGAATAGGTGTGGAAGTTATAATTGTAAATAAACCACGATCGAATCTATGGAAGCATTGGTTTATACGTTCCTTTTAGTTTCGACTTTAGGGATAATTTTTTTCGCTATCTTCTTCCGAGAAGCACCTAAGGTTCCGACTAAAAAATGAAATAATTTAATTGAAGTAATAAGTCTCCCCATCTGGGAGACTTATTATTTCAATTAGTCCCCATGTTCTTCGAATGGATCTCTTAATTGTTGAGAGGGTTGCCCAAACGCGGTATATAAGGCATACCCAGTAAAGCTTACAAGTAAACCAGATATGGAGATGGCGACTAAAGTTGCTGTTTCCATTTTTTTTTGTAGAATTTCAAGATTACAATGGATCTATGAAAAGATCGTGTATTTACAATTACAATGGAATAGTATACAAAGTCAACACCAATGATTAAATAGAATTTATGGCTACACAAACCGTTGAAGATAGTTCTAGAGCTAAGCCAAAACGAACTGGCGCAGGTGGTTTATTGAAACCCTTGAATTCGGAATATGGGAAAGTAGCTCCAGGCTGGGGAACTACTCCTTTTATGGGGGTCGCAATGGCTTTATTCGCGATATTCCTATCTATCATTTTAGAAATTTATAATTCTTCTGTTTTACTGGACGGAATTTTAATGAATTAGGTTTCTACTAACTAAAACAAGGCCTTTCTATTTTAAGCTGCACATTTCTAGACATTCTGGCAGTTCGACCGTGGATTTTTTGTTTCGGTATCTCTGGAATATGAGTGTGTGACTTGTTAGAATTGATCCTATTGAGAATACATAGAAAGGGCCTGTTATCTGTATCAAGATGATTCTAATTCGTCGGATATTATTTATTCTAGTATCTGGAACACGAAATACATAAAGTGGATCAAGAAAAAAAATGGAACTATGATTCATACTAACTATTTAGACCTCGCAACCAGACTGAAAAAAAATCCAGGTAGTTCTAGTTCTTAATAAAAAAAGAAATTTTCTTCCTTCCAATCCAATCCAATTTTGTTTACCCAAAAGACAACTTTTTTTTCTCTCGATTTTGTCTAGTCATTACACCGATTCAATAAATGATCATCAAGCGGTTTTTATTCGAAGAACCCTTGCCTTTTGTTTAGCTTGAGACTCAATCATCGTGGCTCTAGTATGAATCTAAGGTTTTAATTGAACTGATTCATAGGATCGCAACAAGATAATTTCTATCAGAAAACTACTAGAAATTTTTATTTGGATAAAGAAAAAATAGGGACGAGAAAAGTCAAGAGGCCTCTAACGATCAACATAAGGGAAAGAAAGACAGATGAGCCAACTTGAGATTTTTTGGCATTATCATCACAAAGAAGAAATTCTGGATTTTTCTTATTTCATATCTTCAAGGCAAATCGATCCAATACCGTAGCTGATGAAGTTTTTTAATATCCGTTGAAAATTTGTGTGTTTCTGCTTGAGCCGTACGAAATGAAATTTTCATATACGGTTCTCAGAGGGGGGGGTCGGACTAGTTACCTATCTCAATAAAGTATATGATTGGTTTGAGGAACGTCTTGAAATTCAGGCAATTGCGGATGATATAACTAGTAAATATGTTCCTCCTCATGTCAACATATTTTATTGTTTAGGGGGAATTACACTTACTTGTTTTCTAGTACAAGTTGCTACTGGTTTTGCTATGACTTTTTACTACCGGCCAACGGTTACAGAGGCTTTTTCCTCTGTTCAATATATAATGACAGAGGCCAACTTTGGTTGGTTAATCCGATCAGTTCATCGATGGTCAGCAAGTATGATGGTTCTAATGATGATCCTGCACGTATTTCGTGTATATCTTACAGGTGGATTTAAAAAACCCCGTGAATTAACTTGGGTCACAGGTGTGGTTTTGGCTGTATTGACTGCATCATTTGGTGTAACTGGTTATTCTTTGCCTTGGGATCAAATTGGTTATTGGGCAGTCAAAATTGTGACAGGTGTACCTGAAGCGATTCCGGTAATAGGATCCCCTTTAGTGGAGTTATTACGCGGAAGTGCTAGTGTGGGCCAATCCACTTTGACTCGTTTTTATAGTTTACATACCTTTGTACTGCCTCTGCTTACTGCCGTATTTATGTTAATGCACTTTCCAATGATACGTAAGCAAGGTATTTCGGGTCCTTTATAGGGAAAGCATATCATAGAGAATTCGAATTCTCATATATCATATCGGGTAGGTTGTGGTATTTCATTGCTACAAACATGGGTTATTGTAAAATAAGACATGTCATTTGGATACTTATCTTCAACTCCGAAGTATTTTGATACAAATAGTTGAAGCGAATTTTACGAAAGAAAATAAGACGGATTATGGGAGTGTGTGACTTGAATTATTGATTTGGCCATGCAGATAGAGAATTGGATCTGCCACATTAGAATTCACGACCAAAGGTGTCTCCGCATCCAATCAACACGTAAGTCTCCCATCTAGGAAGGATAGGCTGGTTCACTCGAGGAGAATATTTTCTATGATCATACCCCAACCATGTCATCCATGAACAGGCTCCGTAAGATCCCGTAGAGTATAAATGGAATAAGTCCTGTGATATGATCTAATTCTCTATTTATTACACTTACTTTTTATTATAGTATGGAAATGCATTCATTTTCTTTGCATTGATTTCGATCGGCAATACTATCGGAGTAAAAGAGGGGATCTAAGGAAGAACGTAGGCTAAACTTTTAGATTTTTTATTAGTAACAAGTAAATACTTTGTTTGGACGTAAGAAACTTACGATATTGAGGGGATAAACACCAACTAATCAAGAGACAATCCACAAAGCGATTGATCATGATCAAATTTGTAAGCCCACTTGGATATTGAGCATTTACAACTAAGAATAGGATAGTAATTATAGGCGCAACTTCGGAAAAGATAATCTGATAAAGCTTTTCTTACCTTGAGTCATTATATAACCTATTCTATTGTGGATCTTCCGCGGTCTTATTTCTTTCATTCTTGCTCGAGCCGGATGATGAAAAATTCTCACGTCCGGTTCCTTTGGGGGATGGATCCTAAAGAATTCACCTATCCCAATAACAAAGAAACCTGACTTAAATGATCCTGTATTAAGAGCAAAATTAGCTAAAGGGATGGGACATAATTATTACGGGGAACCCGCGTGGCCCAACGATCTTTTATACATTTTTCCAGTAGTAATTCTAGGTACTATTGCATGCAATGTAGGTTTAGCGGTTCTCGAGCCGTCAATGATTGGTGAACCGGCGGACCCTTTTGCAACACCCCTGGAAATATTACCAGAGTGGTACTTCTTTCCCGTATTTCAAATACTCCGTACAGTACCCAATAAGTTATTGGGCGTTCTCTTAATGGTTTCTGTGCCAACAGGCTTATTGACAGTACCCTTTCTAGAGAATGTCAATAAATTCCAAAATCCATTTCGTCGCCCAGTAGCTACGACCGTTTTTTTAATCGGTACTGCAGTAGCTCTTTGGTTAGGTATCGGAGCAACATTACCCATTGAGAAATCTTTAACTTTAGGTCTTTTTTAGGGATTTTTCGGGTTGATTCATTCAACCGTGAAATCTCCTGCATGGGTATCTAGGAAACAGTTACTTCCAAGTGAATCTTCCCTAGATACCTAAAATCGATTTTATTATGATCCATTTCGCGAAAATATAGATTGTGCTAAAGATGCAAAATAGTTTTCTTTTTATTCTAACTCTATAAAAAAAAGAGGAAAAAATTGCAATGGATTTAAAGCGAGAACTTGTTCTTAGGGAAATCAATTGGGAGATGCTTCTCTAGAGTGTCCCATATAAGCTTTTCATCCTCCATATGAAAACTGTTAATTCTCATAAGATCTTCTTCAGTCTTACTCAAAAGGTCCAATAGTGTATGTATATTGGCCCTTTTGAGACAATTATACGTTCTAGAAGGCAATTCTAATTGATCAATAAAAATACAATTCAATGGAATTCCTTTTTTGTTTTTCTTTAGATTAGTGAATCTTTTTTGAAAGGTTAAAAGGGGTGGAGTAAATCTGTTTTGATTTTGGTCAAAACTAGTGCCCCCCCCCTCCACGTGTAGAAAAGGAAAAAATAAATCAATCAAATTACGAGAAGCTTCATAAAGTGCTTCTTTAGGGGTTAAACTTCCATTCGTCCATATTTCGAGAAAAAGTATCTCGTGTTTTTCATTTCCATTCCCACAAGAAAAAATACTATAATTTACATTTCGAACAGGCATGGATACAGCATCTATAGGATAACTTCCATCTTGAGAGTTCTTTCTTAGTTCCGTATGATATCCGCGATCTCGCTTGATCTCTAACTCAATACAGAAATCTAGGGGCTCTCTCAAGTTAGCTATAGGTTGTGTCGTATCAACGATTTCTACGGAAGGTGGTAAGATTATATCTTGAGCGGTTATGTATCTAGGACCTTTGACACAAATTGATGCGTCTCTAACTCCATAGAGATTACTTTTCAATACAATTTCTTTCAAATTTAGTAAAATTTCTTGTATGGATTCTTCAATACCCACTATTGTGGAATATTCGTGTGGCACGTTCCCAAATTTTGCGCGTGTGATACATGTTCCTTCTATTTCTCCAAGTAAAGCTCTTCGCAAGGCAATACCGACAGTATCCGCTTGACCTTTTCTAAGCGGGGCCAGAATGAAACGGCCATAATAAAGACGCTTACTATCTACTCTTGATTCAACACACTTCCACTGTAGTGTTTGGTTGGATGCTGTTACCTCCTCTCGAACCATAATAGACTAGTATTATTATTTGATCGGTGAATCGTTTATTTCTCTTGAAAGCGGTTTATTTCTTTTACAGACGTCTTTTTTTAGGAGGTCGACACCCATTATGCGGCATAGGTGTTACATCGCGTATACAACTTAACCGTACACCACTTTTAGCAATGGCTCGTAATGCGGCATCTCTTCCGCTACCAGCACCTTTTACCATAACTTCTGCTCGTTGCAAGCCCACTGTACGAATAGCATCTACTGCTGTTCTTTGACCCGCATAGGGTGATGCTTTTCTTGAGCTTTTGAATCCACAAGTACCTGCGGAGGACCAGAAAACCACCCGACCTTGCGGGTCTGTAACAGTTATAATGGTATTGTTGAAACTGGCTTGAACATGAATAACCCCTTTTGTTATTCTACGTGCACTCTTCCGTAAACTAAAACGGGCATTCCTACGCAAACCAATACGTACTCTCTTACGTGAACCTATTTTTGGCATAGCTTTTGTCATATTTTATTATCTCATAAATATGAGTTGGAAATAACAAAAAGAAAAAAAGATACAAAGATATCCGTTTCGGGGTAAAATATATTCTTTACTTGAATTTTTTTATTTGGAATTTGGACATTTCCGTGGGTACTTTATTTTGACTTTTTAGAGGGGAAAGCTTCTTTTTCGAAGGATTACCCCTGTCTTTGTTTATGCTTCGGATTGGAACAAATGACTCTAATTCGCCCACGTCTATGAATCAGGCGACATTTTGTACAAATTTTGCGGACGGAAGCTCGTATTTTCATATTTAGGTACTCCTTTCTTAAACTATGAATCTACTCTTTTGGAAAAAATAAGTCTCTTCATTTAAATTTGGAAACTTGGAATTTATTACCCTAGAAAAACCTAATCCTTTGAATCTTTGGTATCCTTCAAATCTTCCGTATCCTTTGAGTTTTCGTTACGCTTCGAATCTTTATGGGGAAGTCTAAAAATTATACGTCCCTTGCTTGAATCATAACGACTTACTTCAATTTTGACCCTATCCCCCATAAGTATTCGTATAGAACTGGACCGGATTTTTCCTGAAATATAGCCCAGGATGATGGTGTCATTTTCTAGGCGAACGCGGAACATTCCGTTGGGTAGGGCTTCCGTAACTAAACCTTCGAAAGTTACTTTTGCTTCTCTCGGTTTTTTTTTTTCTCTCCTATTTTTTTTTTCTGTCATATTTTTTTTTTCTCCTATTTTTTGATTTTTATTTCCAAAATAGGAAGTTCGAGATAGAATTCGTGCACTATAGGCGGGGCCATTACCATATATAACATAAGACTTCTCCCCCGATTCTCTTTAGTCGAGCTTCTCGATCTGTTATTATACCTCTAGAAGTAGAAAGAATAGCAATTCCCATTCCGCCCAAAACCTTAGGAATTCCTTGATAGTTAGCATAAATTCGTAAGCCAGGTCGGCTGATACGCTTTAAAAAGGTTCTAGTTCTATATATTCCCTTTCTAGTCTTTCTCTTTTGATGCCGCAAAGTTGAAACCAAGAAATATCTGTTATTTTCCTGATGTCTTCGAACACTTTCAATAAAACCCTCTCGTAGAAGTATTTTAACAATGTTTTCGGTAATATTTGTAGATACTACTCGAACAGTTTCTTTTTTATTCATGTCCGCGTTTCTTATAGAGGTTAGTAAATCAGCAATAGTGTCCTTGCCCATAAGACTCTAATTCTAGGTTCCTCCTAATTTTTCTATAATGAACATGTTTTCTTTTTTCTTTTAATTTTCCATTTTAAAGCATATACGTGAGAAACAATCTACTAATTTTTTTGATCTCTATCTCGTCTACTAGTATTTATAATACTTCAGGAGCTAATGAAACTATTTTAGTAAAATTCAATTCTCTCAATTCCTCGGCAATCGCGCCAAAAACTCGAGTTCCTTTTGGATTTCCTTTTTGATCAATGATAACTGCTGCGTTGTCATCATAGCGTATTATTATACCGTCTTCGCATTTGAATTCTTTACATGTACGTACAATTACAGCTCGAATTACTTCAGATCTTTCTAGAGGCATTTGGGGCACTGCGTCTTTGATTACAGCAACAATAACATCACCAATACGAGCATATCGCTGATTACCAGCAGCTCCTATGACTCGAATACACATCAATTTTCGGGCTCCACTGTTATCTGCTACATTTAAAAGGGTCTGAGGTTGAATCATATTATTTTGATTTCAATTTATTATTTCAATGCAAAAGGAGGAAATAAATATTGTATATCTATTTATAGAAAGACAAATCTGGGTTTTCAATATTCTTTTGGTTTTGGGGGGTTCGATATCTCTAATCGAAGAAATTGACTTCGTATGGGCATTTTACTGGCAGCTATTTCCATAGCTGCTCTAGCTACAGTTTCGGATACTCCGCTCATTTCATAAAGTATTCGACCCGGTTTAACAACGGCTACCCAATATTCGGGGGATCCCTTTCCAGAGCCCATACGTGTTTCTGTGGGTCTTATTGTAACCGGTTTGTCGGGAAATATACGTACCCATAGTTTTCCACCACGACGTGCATATCGTGTCATTGCTCTTCGCCCTGCTTCTATCTGTCTCGCTGTGATCCAAGCGGGTTCAAGTACTTGAAGAGCGTATCTACCGAAACAAATACGATTGCCTCGATGGGATTTTCCCTTCATTCTTCCTCTATGTTGTTTACGAAATCTAGTTCTTTTGGGGTTATAGTCGATGGTTCTTTCTTAGTTCCATCTCTACTGCAAAACCGGACATGAGAGTTTCTTCTCATCCGGCTCCTCGCGAATAAAATGAGAAAGCATGCAAATTTCTCTAATTCCTAATAAATATTCAAAGATATTATGGATAGATACACATCAATATATAATAGAAAATATATAGTTAAGAAAGAAGATCTATAATATATTCAAATTCTATATTTGGCTATAATGTGATTCTTCTTTTTCTAAAGAATTCCCTTATTTTTACTCTTATTGAATCGTGGTAAAGTATTCTAATGCAATAAAGATTTCGCGGGCGAATTTTTACTCTTTCCTGTCTTATTTGTTAATTTCTAACTTACCAAATAAAGCAATTTTTTTGGTTTGTTCCGCCATCCCACCCAATGAAGTATTAGGATTCTTTTTAATAAAATCCTATCTAGTCATAGGTTTTGTCGTTCCCACAGCTTCTCCTTTAATGGTTAGGTTTGAATCCTGCAATGGAGCTTCCAAAAAATTTCTTTCCGAGTCAATTTTCTCAGTTTTATTAACACGGGCTACTCCTTATTATTGCTTTTTAATTTGTATTTTTTGTTTCAAGTTACGATTTCGAATTCTCTCTTATTTTTCTTATTTTAATATATTGTGCTTTATCACATTGCCTTTTATGGTGTAATCCATAGACCATACACATCGGAATCCTATATCTTTCTTATTCTTTTTCCTTCTATCTATCATCCCTCCTTTTATCCACATCCTTTTAGTTTTGCTTCACAACCTAGAATCCTGTTTCTTTTTTAGAGAAAAAAATGCAGTTGCTAAAACTATATGATAGATCCACTCATTTATGATCGATGTATTTATTCACATAGTGACTGTTTCTTAGTTAGGATCTTGATAATACGAAGCAATAGGTTGGTTATTTAGTTAATTTTATAGAATTACTAAGTTTTTTCTATTTTTAGTAGGGTTCGGTCAATTTTTTCGAATCCCATTTTTGGCCCTAAAGAAAAAACTAACGAGTCACACACTAAGCATAGCAATTATATTAAAAGATTTAGAAATTTTCATTAAATCTTATAGAATAAGGTTCTTTTCTTTTTTATTCTATCACAGGGCAGAATGGGAAGACAAGGTTAGTTATTCTTCTTCTACGAATATCCAAATTTTTACACCTAATACTCCATAGATAGTTCGAATTGGATAGCAGCAATAATCTATTTTAGCGCGAATTGTTTGAAGGGGAAGTCTACCCTTTTTGATGCATTCGGCACGTGCAATTTCTTTCCCTGCTAGACGACCTGCAATTTTGATTTTTACTCCCTTTATATCCGCTTTTTTAGTTAATTCAATGGCTTTTTTCATTGCCTTTCGGAATGAAACTCTATTTTTTAATTGGAAAGCTATATATTCTGCAAGAATGTTAGGTTGTCTATAAGGTTCTTTAACTTTTTCGATAGCAATATTAAGTCTCTGGTTTACAGAATTCACTTCCTTTTGGAGATCTTTCTCTAATTCTTCGATTGCTCCCTTTTTTTTTAATAAATTGGGGAATCCAATATGGATTATGACGTGGGTTGTGTCAATTTCTTTTTGAATTTTTATATGTGTAATTACTTCGGAACTTGAGTCTGATTCTATTTTTCTATTCGAGCCTTTTTTCCTATTCTTTTGTATATAGTTCTTGATACAATTCCGTATTTTTTTATCTTCCTGTAGACCTTCAGAATAATTTTTTGGTTGTGCGAACCAAAAGGAATGGTGATTTTGGGTTGTACCAAGTCTGAAACCGAGTGGATTTATTTTTTGTCCCATATTTTTCTATTCTATTTTTTTTTATTGGGAATCGAAATCTTAGATTGATCTAAAGATTTTTTAGACTTCTTTACTATATTTAGTACAATTGTTATATGACACATGGTTTTTTTTATAGGATAACCGCGTCCTCGAGCCCGAGGTCTGAATTTTTTCATAATAGTACTTCTACTAACTTCGGCTTTAGTGATGAATAAACTCGCTTTGTCGAAATTCCTATAATGAGTAGCATTTGCTGCTGCCGAATAAACCAACTTTAAGATGGGATAAGATGCTCGATAAGGCATGAGGTTCAGTATCATAACGGTTTCCTCGTAGTAACGCCAGCGAATCTCATCAAGAACTCTTTGTGCTTTGAAAACAGACATATGTATGCGTTTTTGAGCTTTGAAAACCCGTTCGAACTTAAGTAGACGATCGGTTGGAACTTTTCTTGCGAGTTTCCTTAGCTCGTTCTTCTTTTTCTTTATCCTAGGGGTATACTTTACCAATTTGAAACTTGTCATAAATAAGGTTATTACCCGATTACCTTTACTTTAATTTGATATAAAAAAAATGGGTTTATTCTGAATCTTTCTATTCTGAATTCAGTTAACGACGAGATTTAGTATCCTTTCTCGCACTTTCATAACTCGTGAAATGCCGAGTAGGCACGAATTCCCCCAATTTGCGACCTACCATCGGATTTGTTATATAAATAGGTATATGTTCCTTTCCATTATGAATCGCGATTGTATGGCCAACCATTGCGGGTAGAATGCTAGATGCCCGGGACCACGTTACTATTGTTTCTTTCTCCTCCTTCATATTGATCTTTTCGATTTTTGCCAATAAATGACGAGCTACAAAAGGATTCGTTTTTTTTCGTGTCACAGCTGATTACTCCTTTTTTTCTTTTTAAAGAGTGGCATCCTATGTCCACTATCTCGATCGAGGTATGGAGGTCAGAATAAATAGAATAAGGATGAATGGAAAAAAGAGAAAATCTTTTAGCTGTATAAGGGGCGGATGTAGCCAAGTGGATCAAGGCAGTGGATTGTGAATCCACCATGCGCGGGTTCAATTCCCGTCGTTCGCCCATCGCATTATTGCAAATTCCAAAAATGCAATTTTCCATATTCCTAGTTACGTATTTACTTACGGCGACGAAGAATAAAACTATCACTATATTTTTTCCTTTTCCTAGTTCTTCTTCCAAGCGCAGGATAACCCCAAGGGGTTGTGGGTTTTTTTCTACCAATGGGGGCTTTCCCTTCACCGCCCCCATGGGGGTGGTCCACAGGGTTCATAACTACCCCTCTTACTACGGGGCGTTTACCCAGCCAACACTTAGATCCGGCTCTACCCAAACTTTTTTGGTTCACCCCAACATTACCCACTTGTCCGACTGTTGCTAAGCAGTTTTGGGATACCAAACGGACCTCCCCAGATGGTAATCTTAAAGTGGCCAATTTACCCTCTTTTGCAATCAGTTTCGCTACAGCACCTGCTGCTCTAGCTAATTGCCCACCCCTTCCACGTGTGATTTCTATGTTATGTATGGCCGTGCCTAAGGGCATATCGGTTGAAGTAGATTCTTCTTTTTTCTCAAAAAACCCCTTCCCAAACTGTACAAGCTTCTTCCAAAGCATACGGCTTTCTAGATGTATATGACGATCTCTAGACAGATGGATCTTATATGAATCGTATGATGAAGTACCACATCAGTGGATATATAGAAAAGGAATCCAAATCCGCCGAATCGCTCATGTTATGATCTTCTACATCCTAGGTCTCCGCGTTCCGTCATCTGGCTTATGTTCTTCATGTAGCATTCAGATCGAATGACTCTATGAAATTACGTCGATACTTCCACATATTATGGGTAACGTAGGAGACATCCCTATTTTCACCCGGAGGTCTTAATTACCACTGCTTAGCTTTCAATTCGCCTCTGACCATCAAATTAAATGTGAATAACCCGTCCTCCTCTCTTTGAAACAAGGGGCGCTTCCGGTTCTGTGCGTGCTTCAAACAATTTTGTCTTCTCCATATTACCATATCTCTAGAGTCAATAATTTTCTATGAGGAACTACTGAACTCAATCACTTGCTGCCGTTACTCAACAGTTTTCTGTTGAGGTCTATCCCGTAGAGGTAGTCAAATTGGATCAGTGATCGATTTCTAGGTTTCGTCGTAAACCTAATTGGTTACTTCCAATTACGTAAATCAATAGTTCAAACCGCACTCAAAGGTAGGGCATTTCCCATTGATATAGGAACTTTTGTACCAGAAACAATAGTATCTCCAATTATAGCCCCTCTGGGATGTAAAATATATCTCTTCTCACCATCCCCATAGTGTATGAGACAAATGTATGCATTTCGATTAGGGTCATATTCTATGGTTACGATTCTACCAGATATGTCTTTTTGATTCCGTCGAAAATCGATTTTACGGTATAGGCGCTTATGACCTCCCCCTCTATGCCTTGCGGTAATGATTCCTCTGGCATTACGACCTTTACCACAACGGTGCCGTCCATGGATCAATTTATTTCGTGGATTGGATTTCACTTGCCTGTCTACGGTTCCCTTGCGTGTGCTCGGGATAGGTGTTTTGTATAAATGTTTCGCCGTATTATTAAGTATTCTCCTTTAGTTCTTTTCTCTATCTAGAAGTGGAATAGAATAGCCCGGTTGAAGGGTAATGATCATACGTCTGTAATGCATTGTATGTCCCAGAATAGGTCCCATTCTTCTACCCTTTCCGGGTAGTCGATGGCTATTCACAGCTACTACCTTAACACCAAAGAAGAGTTCGACCCAATGCTTTATTTCTGTCTTAGTGAATCCCGATTCGACATTAAAAGTATATTGATTCTTTCCCAATAAACGAAGGCTCTTTTCTGTAAATACTGCGTATTTGATTCCATCCATAAATCGACTTTCCCTCCTATGCTCTGAGTTCCAGTATCGATAAGAATTCGAGTTCTTATTGTTCTTATGTTATGGTATGAATATACCATACCAATTCGTTATGTATGGATGAGATTCCATGGATAGAGAGACTGTTCCAATAGACTTATGGAACGTTCCTGTTCGCGTGCATCCAGCAGGAATTGAACCCGCAAATTTACCAATTATGAGTTGGGCGCTTTAACCATTCAGCCATGGATGCTTAACAGGGATCATCGTACATCGTAAATAACCAATTTTCATATAGAAAGACATATCATAGAAAAAGGAAATCGAAAATA